TGATTATATGTTAGAATATTTAGTGTCGGGCGATTTTTCATAAATTTTTAATAGGGACTTTCAGGCTAATTGGCGGATGCAATAAATAAAGATTGTGCACATATATATATATATATATATATATAATGTGGATGCCAATTTATACCTCAACTCGTTGGCTCACGCGTTCTTGAGTCCTCCTTGGTTTAGGGGTTTGACAAGGATAACAGGATTAACTGAGCGTAGGGGGGTAGGGGGGTTTGTCGCGCAAAAACCAAAAAAGGGGGCACTATATAAGGATAAGTTGAACAAGAGATGAATATGTTATGCACTTGACTTAAAAATATGTGGTTCTTAAATTATGTCTTACAATAATTAATATTTATCATCACATACAAGGAAAATGCTCCACCTTAAATTAACATTTGAGCCTGCACTCTGAGATGCAAGTGAAACGAAAAAAGGAAAAAATACGTTATGCATATAAGAGAACGCTCGGCTTGGTGGGTAACGAGACATATGTACTACACCATTAATCAAATGCCAGTATAATTATCCGAGGGTGGAATACTACAGTTATATGTTCCTGAAATAGGAACCAGATGCCAGTAATAGTTCACAGTGTGCAACCCCCACAATTGTGTCCCTGATTCCATCATGCATGATGTACCTTTATGTAAATTAGTTGGTGGTTTCTTACTACATTAATATATTCTAGTTAAATCTTAGTTGTTTATTTCAAGGAAAAGTTTGAGGTCAAATTTTTGGGGAATAAATCTATTACCCAACTTAAAATAAAATTATTTGTGAGTTTTAATATTATGCTTTATGCATACCCTAATATTTAGTACCTGCTTTATGTTTAAAGTAATAAAATGGTGATAATACATATATGTACTAATACATTAATGTAATATTATGCATATTATGTACTAAACCATAAGGGGTGGTTTACCCCAGAAAATAGTTTAGTTTAGAATTCTGGCTTTGGGAGCCAGTGGTGAGAGTTGAAATCTCTCTTTTCTGGGCGCTAGGGAGGAATTTAACCTCCGATCTTCGGATTACAAGACCGATGCTTTTAGACTAAGCTACTAGGGCAAGCTCATTCTAGTGCTTTATTTTCTAACCATCCTGCTAGTGGAATAAAGACAAGGAATAGTGCAAAGTATAATACAGACGCGATTTGCCCGATAATGATGAAGGGGTGTTCTACTGGCATTCCCCCGATTCATGTCAGGATAATCATATCTGCAACTAGGGTTCAGAATAGGAATTGGGTGATTGGGCGGAATGTTAACCCTCGTTGTTTTGAGGTGTGTAGAAGTGGCACCACTATTAATACCAGAATAGAAAATAGTAGTGCAAGGACACCTCCGAGTTTATTAGGGATCGACCGTAAGATGGCGTAGGCAAATAGGAAGTATCATTCTGGTTTAATATGCGGTGGAGTAACTAAGGGGTTAGCGGGGGTGAAGTTTTCTGGATCTCCCAACAGGTTGGGGGAAAATAATGCTAGTATTGTAAGGGCTAGGAGTATGACTACGAATCCAAGTAAGTCCTTATACGTGAAGTATGGATGAAAAGAGATTTTATCTGCGTCTGAGTTTAGCCCAATTGGGTTGTTTGACCCTGTTTCATGAAGAAATAGGAGATGTAAGATGGTTGCGGCGGCAATAATAAATGGCAGTAGGAAGTGAAATGCAAAGAATCGTGTTAATGTAGCATTATCTACTGAGAATCCGCCTCAAATTCATTGAACTAGTATGTTGCCTATATATGGTACGGCGGATAAAAGGTTTGTAATTACCGTGGCGCCTCAGAAAGACATTTGACCTCACGGGAGGACATAGCCGACAAAGGCCGTTATCATAACTAGTAGTAGAAGAACTACGCCAATGTTTCAGGTTTCTTTATAAAGATAAGAGCCATAGTATAGGCCTCGGGCAATATGCATGTAGATACAGATAAAGAAGAATGATGCCCCGTTAGCGTGGATATTGCGGATTAGTCACCCGTAATTCACGTCCCGGCAGATATGGGTGACCGATGAGAATGCGGTGGAAATATCCGAGGTATAATGTATGGCTAGGAATAGGCCGGTTAGGATTTGAGTAGCCAGGCATAACCCTAGAAGGGACCCAAAGTTTCATCATACTGAAATGTTGGATGGTGCTGGTAGGTCAACCAGTGCGTCATTAGCAATTTTGATAAGGGGATGTGTTTTTCGTAGGCTTGCCATAGTGGTTCTTGTAGTTGAATAACAACGGTGGTTCTTCAAGTCATTGGTCTCGGTTAAAGTCTGAGCAAGAATTATGACCTATTTCATGTTTCTGTTATTAATAGCTTTGGTTGTAGGCTTAGTTGCTGTTGCTTCTAACCCTACGCCCTACTTTGCTGCACTTGGTTTAGTGGTTGCGGCTGGGGTTGGATGCGGAGTTTTGGTCGGCCATGGGGGTTCTTTTTTGTCACTGGTTCTTTTCTTAATCTACTTGGGGGGAATGCTCGTAGTTTTTGCCTATTCGGCAGCTTTAGCTGCTGAGCCTTTTCCGGAAGCTTGGGGTAGTCGGTCTGTGCTGGGTTATGTTTTAGTTTATCTGCTAGGGGTTAGTCTAGCGGCGGGGGTGTTTTGAGGGGGTTGATATGAGGGTTCATGGGTAGTTGTGGATGGGTTAAAAGAATTTTCTATCTTGCGTGGTGATATTAGTGGTGTGGCTGCAATATACTCATCTGGTGGGGCTATGTTAGTTATTTGTGCTTGGGTGCTGCTTTTAACTTTACTTGTTGTGTTAGAGCTCACCCGTGGCTTAAGCCGCGGGACTCTTCGTGCAGTCTAAAGGAGGGCGGGGATAATGGCTAATACTAGAGTAAGGAGGAAGATGGTTAAGTATGTTTTGATTATTCCTCGTGAGATATCATTTGTGACTTTTGCCATGGTTGTTTGTGTTAGTGCCAGGCCTTTTGGCCCGAGGGCCTCGAGCCATGTTTTGTCGAGTTGGGTGGCGGCTGATTGTCCTAGGGTAAGTTTAAGTTTCGGGAGTAGTCGATGAGTAATTGCAGGGAAGAACCCCAGCATATTTGAGAAGTGGTGTGTGGGGATCATGGGGGTAATTTTTACTTGCTTGCTCGTTATGTTGGCTAGTTCTATGGCTACTAGTAGGCCTATAATTGTTACTAGGAGGGCTGCTATTTTTAGGGTAGTTGGCATCGTCATAATTGGTGTTTTTATAGGTGGAAAGTTTTGTGTGATGATAAGTCCCGCGAGGATGCTTCCTCAGGCAAGTCGCTTGATGGAATTAATTACTAATGGGTTATTCTCATTAATCGGGGGCAGGGGTAGGAATCGCGGGGTTCCTATAACCACAAAGTATACTAGTCGGAAACTATATACTGCGGTGAATGATGTGGCGACTAGCGTTAGGGTTAGGGCTCAGGCGTTTAGATAAGAGGTGTTTAGGGCTTCAATAATTGCGTCTTTTGAGAAAAATCCTGCCAGGAATGGGGTTCCTGTTAGGGCTAGGCTACCAATTGTGAAGTAGGTTGAGGTGGCGGGCATGATGTTAAATAGGCCTCCCATTTTTCGGATGTCTTGTTCGTCGTTTAGGCTGTGGATAATTGACCCCGAGCACAGAAATAGTATGGCCTTGAAAAAGGCGTGGGTACAGATGTGGAGGAATGCTAGTTGTGGTTGGTTTAATCCAATCGTAACCATTATTAGGCCTAATTGACTTGATGTTGAGAAAGCTACAATTTTCTTGATATCATTTTGGGTTAGGGCACAAGTGGCTGTAAATAGTGAGGTTAGTGCTCCAAGGCAAAGACAGGTTGTTAGGACCAGTTGGTTGTCTTCCATGAGGGGGTGGAGGCGAATTAATAGGAAGATCCCCGCTACAACTATAGTGCTTGAGTGGAGTAGGGCGGATACTGGCGTAGGGCCCTCCATGGCGGACGGGAGTCAGGGGTGTAGGCCAAATTGGGCTGATTTTCCTGTTGCCGCCAAGGCAAGTCCTATTAAGGGTATTGTTATGTCGAAGCTTTTTGACAAGGTAAAAATTTGTTGAATTTCCCAGGAGTTGAGGTTTATTGCGAGCCAGGCTATAGTTATAATTAGTCCAATATCTCCTACCCGGTTATAAATAACGGCCTGGAGGGCCGCTGTGTTGGCGTCTGCCCGTCCGTGTCATCATCCAATGAGTAAAAAGGATATGATTCCTACTCCTTCTCAGCCGATAAATAGTTGAAATATATTGTTAGCTGTAACTAAAATAATTATAGCTACTAAGAATGTGAGTAGGTATTTAAAGAATCGGTCAATGTTGGGGTCGGAGTGTATATATCATAGTGCAAATTCCAGAATTGATCAGGTAACGTATAGGGCAATGGGGACGAAGATTAGGGAGTAATGGTCAAATTTGAAGCTGATATTTACGTCAAATGTTTGGGTATTTATTCATTGTCAATTTGTAATGATGCCCTCTGTTTTCAGATTAAGGAAGATTATAAGTGGCAAAAGGCTGACAAAGAATGCGGAGCTAACGGCAGTTTTAGTTGTCTCTGCTATGTTGGATTCTTGTTGGTTGGGGTTTAATGTGGTGAGTAGTGGATAAACCAAGATGAAGAAGATCAGGAGAAGCGATGAGTGTATAATTAGTGTCATTTTAGCTTTCACTTGGATTTGCACCAAGAGTTTTTGGTTCCTAAGACCAACGGATGAACTGTTATCCTTTAAAAGCGCAAGGAAGCCGTGGATTTTAACCTCGGGGCGTAAGGATTAGCAGTGCTTACTATTTCAGTTCCTCCTTGGTGAGTAAGGGGGTTTTAGCCCCTATCTTTAGAATCACAATCTAATATCTTGATTAAACTATACTTACAATAGCATCATCCCCACATGAGTTCTGGTTTTGTCATTAGTAGGAGGACAGGAATTAGGTGCAAGGTTATTAACAAGTGTTCTCGGGTGTGAAATGGCTGAAGTCCTATAATGTGGTTTGGTGTTGGGCCCCGCTGTGATATGAGGAATATATATAGGGAATAGCCGGCTGTGATTAGTGTTCCCAGTCCGGTGAGCAGGATTGTTCACGGGGACCAGTTAAATAATGTTGTGATGATTATTAGTTCCCCTATTAAATTGGGCAGTGGTGGGAGTGCGAGGTTGGCTAGGTTGGCGATGAATCATCATACCGCGGTTAGTGGAAAAATCACTTGTAGTCCTCGGGCAAGAACTATTGTTCGGCTATGAGTTCGTTCATATGCTGTGTTGGCTAGGCAGAATAATGCTGAGGAAACTAGTCCGTGGGCAATTATTAAAATGATTGCTCCTGAGAATCCTCATGGGGTTTGGATTAGAATTCCCCCTGCTACCAATCCCATGTGGCTTACGGATGAGTAGGCAATTAGTGATTTTAGGTCTGTTTGTCGGAGGCAGATTGATCCAGTTATAATAATGCCTCAGAGGGCTAAAATGATGAATGGATAGGCTAGTTCTTTTGATAAGGGGTCCAGCATTACTATTATGCGTATCATCCCGTACCCGCCAAGTTTTAGTAGAACTGCTGCTAGTACTATAGATCCTGCTACGGGGGCTTCTACGTGCGCTTTTGGTAGCCATAGGTGAACGCCATATAGTGGTATCTTAACTAAAAATGCGATTAGGCAGCCGGCCCACCAAATTATGTGACCTCAGGAGTTGAGTTGTAAGGGTTGCGAGTATTGGAGCACTAATATTGATAGCGTCCCAGTAGATTGTTGAAGGAGGAGTAGGGCAACCAGAAGCGGGAGGGATCCCGCCAGCGTATAGAATAGGAAGTAGGTTCCTGCATTAAGTCGTTCGGTTTGATTTCCTCACCGGGTAATAATAATAAGGGTTGGAATAAGGGTGGCTTCAAACATAATATAAAATATAATAATCTCTGTGGCCCCAAATGCTATAATTAAGAAAGTTTGTAGTGAGGCAAGGAGCATAATATATGAGCGCTGTCGGCTAATTGGCTCGGGGTTGATATGGTTTTGGCTGGCTAGGATTATGAGTGGGAGTAACCAGCATGTTAACACCAGAAGGGGGGTTGACAGTGGGTCCGTGGCCAGAAATATATTGGAGGAGGCCCACCCGGTTTCGGATGTCCATTTTAATCATGTTAGACTGATGAGGGCAATCAGGAGGCTATGTGCGGTTGTAGTCGTCCATAACCATTTGGGGGAAGTGAGTCAAATTGTTGGGAATAGTATAATTGTGGGGATTAATACTTTTAGCATTGTAGAAGATTAAGGTTTTGTAGACGGTCGGTGCCGTGGGTGCGAGCGGTGGCAACTAGTAGTGCTAGACCGGTGCTTGCTTCACAAGCAGAAAAGGCCAAGAGCAGTATAGGGGCTGTTGAGAATCCTGTAGACTCGAATTGTAATGCCCATAAGGCCAGCGCAATAAATAAGGATAATATTATTCCTTCTAAGCATAGGAGTGCGGAGAGTAGGTGGGTTCGGTGGAATGCTAGTCCTATTATACCTAAAATAAATGCTGAGCTGAAGCTGAAATGTACGGGTGTCATGAGGGGGCCGTGGAGTTAAACCACGATTTTCTGAGCCGAAATCAGAGGTCTTATTTTGGACTAACCCCCTATTCTGCTCATTCTAAGCCACCTTGAGTTCATTCATAAATTAGTCCTAGGGTCAGTAGAACTAGGACTGTTGTGGCTCAGAAGAATGTTCCAGTGGGGTTGTGGAGTTGGTCACCTCATGGTAGCGGGAGAAGGAGGGCGATTTCTAGGTCAAATAGGAGAAATAGGATTGCCACCAGGAAGAAGCGTAGGGAAAATGGTAGGCGGGCGGATCCTAGTGGGTCGAATCCGCATTCATATGGTGATAACTTCTCTGCATCGGGGTTTATTTGTGGTAATCAAAAAGACACGACTGCTAGAATTAAGGACAGGGTTATTGTAATAATTAAGATAGTTATAATTAGATTCATTATCTTTCCTTGGGGTTTAACCAAGACTGTGTGATTGGAAGTCACTCGTACTAACTTTAATACTAGGAAGATTATGAGCCTCATCAATAGATAGACACGTAGAGGAATAGTCATACTACGTCGACGAAGTGTCAGTATCAGGCAGCGGCTTCAAAGCCAAAATGGTGTTCAGATGTAAAGTGGTATTGGATTTGACGCAGAAGACATACTGCTAAGAAGGTTGATCCGATAATGACGTGTAGTCCGTGGAATCCTGTGGCCACGAAGAATGTTGAGCCGTAGACTCCATCTGCGATTGTGAAGGGTGCTTCATAATATTCTATGGCTTGGAGTGCAGTGAAATAAAATCCCAGTAGAATAGTTAATGTTAAAGACTGGATGGCTTGTTTTCGTTCCCCCTCCATAATGCTGTGGTGGGCTCATGTTACTGTGACCCCTGATGCTAATAGTACGGCTGTGTTGAGGAGTGGTACTTCAAAAGGGTCTAGTGGGGTAATTCCTGTGGGGGGTCAGCATCCCCCTAGTTCTGGTGTTGGTGCTAAGCTTGAGTGGTAAAAGGCTCAAAAGAACCCGAGGAAAAAGAATACTTCGGAGGTGATAAATAGAATTATTCCGTATCGTAACCCCTTTTGTACTGGGGGTGTGTGGTGGCCTTGGAAGGTCCCCTCTCGGATAATATCACGTCATCACTGGTATATGGTGAGAAGTAGGAGAATTATTCCTAAAGTTATAAGTGTTGTTGAGTGAAAATGGAATCAGATTGCTAAACCGGACGTTATTAGTAGGGCAGCGATAGCTCCGGTCAGTGGTCATGGGCTTGGATCGACTATATGATAGGCATGTGCTTGGTGGGCCATTAAACGTTTTCTTGTAAGTAAAGGCTTAGAAGAAGTACAAACACATAGGCTTGGATTATTGCTACTGCAACTTCTAATAATGTCAGGAGAAAGAGTACGGCAGCAGTTAAGATTGCTACTGTTGGTATTATTGGTAGAAGAACAAATACGGCCGTGGCGATGAGTTGAATTAACAGGTGACCCGCGGTTAGGTTGGCTGTGAGTCGGACCCCCAGGGCTAGTGGTCGGATAAATAGGCTAATTGTTTCGATGATAATTAGTACAGGGATCAGTGGAATGGGCGTTCCTTCTGGCAGGAGGTGTCCTAGGGCGATTGTTGGTTGATTTCGTATCCCAATAATCACTGTAGCGAGTCATAGTGGTACGGCAAATCCTATGTTGAGTGATAGTTGTGTTGTAGGTGTAAAGGTATATGGGAGTAGGCCCAACATGTTAGTTGTAATTAAGAAGATTATTAATGAGGCTAATAATAGTGCTCACTTATGTCCTTCTACATTCAATGGCAGCATTAGTTGATTTGTGAATCGGTTAATGAATCATCCTTGAATTGTAATGAGTCGGTTATTAATTCATCGAGATGAGGGGGTTGGGTAAAGTACTCAGGGGAGTGCAATTGCGATCGCAATTAGTGGAATTCCCAGGTATGATGGGCTTGCAAATTGGTCAAAGAAGCTTACTATCATGGTCAGTCTCAGGACTCAGTTTTGTGTTTTTCAGCACTTACTGGGGTTGGCTCATTTGGCGAGATATGGTTTAAGATTTTAGTTGGGATAATAGTTAAGAAAATTAATCAGGAAAACACTAAAATTGCGAATCAAGGGCCGGGGTTTAATTGTGGCATTTCACTAGAGGTGGTTAGGAATCACCAATCTTTGGCTTAAAAGGCCAATGCTTTGTCCAATATTTAGCTTCCTAGCGAGGCGTCTTCTAGTATTAGTGAAGATCAGTTTTCAAAGTGTTCTAGCGGGACTGCTTCAACTACGATAGGTATAAAGCTGTGGTTAGCCCCGCAGATTTCAGAGCACTGTCCATAAAATACTCCTGGGCGGGAGGCAATAAATGCGGTTTGATTAAGTCGTCCTGGGACTGCGTCCATTTTTACGCCCAGGGATGGAACAGCTCAGGAGTGTAGTACATCTTCAGCGGACACTAAAACACGAATTGGGGATTCTATTGGGACAACTATTCGGTGGTCTGTTTCTAGAAGTCGGAATTGTCCTGGGGTAAGGTCTTGAGTTGGTACTATATAAGAGTCAAAGCCTAGGTTTTCATAGTCCGTATATTCATAGCTTCAGTATCATTGATGTCCTATTGCTTTAATTGTCAGGTGAGGGTCATTAATTTCGTCTATAAGATAGAGAATGCGCAGGGAGGGTAAGGCAATTAGTACTAAAATAACAGCTGGTAGAATAGTTCACACAATTTCGATTTCTTGAGAGTCTAAAATATATTTATTAGTGAGCTTGGTAGATACCATTGCAACGATAATATATAACACTAAGGTGCTAATTAGAAATACGATTATTAGTGCATGGTCGTGGAAGTGAAGAAGTTCTTCTATAACGGGTGATGCCGCGTCTTGGAATCCTAGTTGTGTTGGATGTGCCATTAAGCTTTGGGCCTAAGACATGCAGGGATTTAACCTACAATTACACCTTGACAAGGTGATGTAATTTACATTTTACTAATGTCTTTAGAAGAAAGTGACAGAGTGGTTATGTGGCTGGCTTGAAACCAGCATATGGGGGTTCAATTCCTCCCTTTCTCGTTAATTTGATTGAATTTGAACAAATGCTGGCTCCTCGTATGTGTGATAAGGAGGGGGGCAGCCGTGAAGTCATTCTACGTTTGTCATTGTTAGTTCTACAGATAGTACTTCTCGTTTAGCGGCAAAGGCTTCTCATAAGATAAATAGGAATATAATAACCGCTACTAAAGAAATTAATGATCCAATGGAAGACACTGTATTTCACAGGGCATAGGCGTCTGGATAATCAGAATATCGTCGTGGCATGCCCGCTAGCCCTAGGAAATGTTGTGGGAAGAACGTAAGATTAACTCCAATAAACATAACCCCGAAGTGAATTTTTGTTCAGGTGCTGTGAAGGGTATACCCGGATAGTAGGGGAAATCAGTGTACAAAGGCTGCTATGATGGCAAACACAGCACCCATCGATAATACGTAGTGGAAGTGTGCAACCACGTAGTAGGTGTCATGAAGGACAATGTCAAGCGATGAATTAGATAGGACAATTCCTGTGAGCCCTCCCACCGTAAACAGGAAAATGAACCCGAGGGCTCATAGTATGGGCGTTTCTCATTTGATTGATCCCCCATGGAGTGTGGCTAATCAGCTAAATACTTTTACACCTGTTGGGATCGCGATAATTATTGTTGCAGATGTAAAGTATGCACGAGTGTCTACGTCCATCCCGACAGTAAACATGTGGTGGGCTCACACAATAAATCCTAGAAGGCCAATGGCCATTATAGCTCAGACTATCCCTATATACCCGAATGGTTCTTTTTTGCCTGAGTAGTAGGCTACAACGTGAGAAATAATTCCAAACCCTGGAAGGATGAGAATATAAACTTCGGGGTGCCCAAAGAATCAGAATAAGTGTTGGTAAAGGATCGGGTCCCCTCCTCCTGCCGGGTCAAAGAATGTGGTGTTAAGGTTTCGGTCTGTTAGGAGTATTGTAATCCCGGCAGCTAAGACGGGTAAGGAGAGGAGAAGTAGCACGGCGGTTACAAGGACGGATCATACGAACAGGGGTGTTTGGTATTGGGAGATGGCCGGAGGTTTCATATTAATAGTTGTGGTGATGAAATTGATTGCCCCTAGAATTGATGAAATACCTGCTAAGTGAAGGGAGAAAATTGTCAGGTCTACTGATGCCCCTGCGTGAGCTAGATTCCCTGCAAGGGGAGGGTATACTGTCCACCCCGTTCCGGCCCCGGCTTCAACACCGGAAGAAGCTAATAGCAGTAGGAATGATGGGGGTAGTAGTCAGAAGCTTATGTTGTTTATTCGTGGGAATGCTATGTCGGGGGCTCCAATTATTAGAGGTACAAGTCAATTTCCGAACCCTCCGATAAGAATGGGCATTACTATAAAGAAAATTATTACGAAGGCGTGAGCAGTAACGATTACATTGTAAATTTGGTCATCACCTAGAAGCGACCCGGGTTGGCTTAGTTCAGCCCGAATGAGGAGGCTTAAGGCGGTTCCTACTATTCCGGCTCAGGCACCAAATACAAGATAAAGGGTACCAATGTCTTTGTGGTTAGTAGAGAAGAATCAGCGCGTGATTGCCACAGGTAGGGTGGCCGAGTGCTTAGGCGGTGGGTTGTAGCCCCGAAGACAGAGGTTTAAGTCCTCTTCCTATCAGCTCCGTGGTGAAGAACACATTGGATTGCAAATCCGAAGACGTAGATTAATACTCTGCCGGGGCTTTTCCCGCCTCACTGAGGCAGGCGGCGGGAAAAGTAGATGGATGCTCGCTGGTTTGAGCGCTTAGCTGTTAACTAAGAGTTTGTAGGATCGAGGCCTTCCCATCTAGTAAGGCCTTAGCTTAATTAAAGCGTCTGATTTGCAATCAGGAGATGTAAGTTAATCTCTTGTAGGCCTTAATCAGGGACTAGAAGATTTTCACTTCTACTTAGAGCTTTGAAGGCTTTTGGTCTAATATTATCCTAAGTCCCTAGGTGGTTAGTATTAGGATGGCGGGGGTAATTGGTAGTAATCCTAGGGTAGACACGATAAACAAAGCCAGGGGCAAGGAGGTTTGGGTTGTTTGGGTCCGTCAAGGGGTAGTTGAGTTAGTGGTGTTGGGGGAGACGGTTAGTGTTATTGCGTAACATAAGCGTAGGTAGAAGTATAGGCTAATTAGTGCGGTTAGAGCTATGGTTGTGGCGATGAGGGGGAGGTCTTGTTTTGCCAGCTCTTGTAGAATCATCCACTTTGGTATAAATCCCGTGAGTGGTGGGAGGCCTCCCAGTGAGAGCAGGACTAGAGCAGTTGTTGACGCTAGCACGGGGCTTTTTGATCAGGTTGTTGCGAGTGTGCTAATTTTAGTCGTCAGTGACATTTTCAGGGTCAGGAATGCTGCGGAGGTCATAATAATATATGTTACTAGTGCAATTAGGGTAAGTTGGGGGGCGTATTGGATTACAATAATCATCCATCCTATGTGGGCGATTGAAGAATAAGCTAGGATTTTTCGCAGCTGGGTTTGGTTTAGTCCCCCTCATCCGCCCACTAATGTGGATGCGGCTCCTAATAGCGTCAGTAGTAGAGGGTCAATGGTTTGTGCTGTTTGGACAATCAGTGCAAATGGGGCAAGCTTTTGTCAGGTGGATAGAATCAGGCCCGTGAGCAGATCTAATCCTTGCAGAACTTCTGGCATTCAGAAATGTACGGGTGCGAGTCCAATTTTAAGTGCCAGGGCGGCCATGAATATTGTACTGGCGATAGGGTTCGAGAGGTCGTTGATGCTTCACTCTCCTGTTGCTCAGGCATTTGTTGTGCTCGCAAATAGGATTATTGCTGCTGCAGTGGCCTGAGTTAAGAAGTACTTTGTAGTTGCTTCTACTGCACGGGGGTGGTGATGTTGCGCTATTAGGGGGGTAATTGCCAGTGTATTAATTTCCAGGCCTATCCAAGCCAGGAGTCAATGGGAGCTAGCAAAGGTTAGGGTGGTTCCTAATCCCAGGCTAGATAATAGGATTGCAAGTACGTATGGATTCATTGGCGGAGGAGGGATTTTAACCGTCATGTTCGGGGTATGGGCCCGAAAGCTTCATTAGCTGACCCTGCCTGTAGAAAGTGGTGTAAAGGAAGCACCAAGAGTTTTGATCTCTTGAGCATGGGTTCAATTCCCTTCTTTCTAGGAACTGAGGGGATTTTAACCCCTGTAAATCACTCTATCAAAGTGGTCCTTGGGTGCTCAGGCACAGTTCCCCAGTTACAGTTGTGGGGGGAGGCCCGCCAGTGCAATCGGCAGGGCGGTGTGTCATAGCACGAAGGCGAGTGTGAGGGGGAGGAAATTTTTCCAGACTAGGTGTATTAGCTGGTCATACCGGAACCGTGGGTATGAGGCCCGCACTCATAGGAATACGACGGACAGGAGTGCGGCTTTGGTTATAAGGTTAATTGTTGCAAGTTCAGGGATGCTAGGGATATGTGAGGCTCCTAGGAATAGTACGGCTGAGAGGGTATTTATTAGAAGGATGTTGGCGTATTCGGCCAGGAAAAATAGCGCGAAGGGCCCCCCTGCATATTCTACATTAAAACCAGATACTAGTTCTGATTCTCCTTCCGTGAGGTCAAATGGCGCTCGGTTTGTTTCGGCTAGTGTTGAGATATATCACATTGCAGCCAAGGGCCAGGCGGGCACAAGCAGTCAAATGCTTTCTTGGGTGATGTTAAATGTTTGTAGGGTGTATCCTCCGGAAAAAATAATTACGGAGAGGAGGATTAATCCTAGGCTGACTTCATAGGAGATTGTTTGGGCCACGGCCCGAAGGGCCCCAATTAATGCATATTTTGAATTAGATGCTCAACCTGACCCGAGGATTGAGTACACCGCAAGGCTTGAGAGGGCCAGGATGAACAAGATTCCTAAGTTAAGATCAGTTACTGGGTGGGGTATGGGCATTGGTGCCCATAGGGTTATGGCTAGGGTTAGTGCAAGTATTGGGGCGGCTAGAAATAGAAATGGAGATGATGTGGATGGGCGAACGGGCTCTTTAATAAACAGTTTTACACCATCGGCGATGGGTTGTAGCAGTCCGTAGGGTCCTACTACATTTGGCCCTTTCCGTAGTTGTATATATCCTAGTACTTTTCGTTCAATTAGTGTTAGAAAAGCCACTGCCAGAAGGACTGGGACAATATAGGCCAGGGGGTTAATTAGATGTGTAATTAGGATGTTTAGCATAAACTGGGAAGAGGATTTGAACCTCTGATTAAAAGGGCTTAGGCCTTTCGCAATTTACCATGCTCTGCCACCCCAGTGTGTCCTTATTTTGGCCGGCTGGGATCTTGGCCCCCCTTTATTTTATTTATTTGTTTTCATAAATTAGGGGTGGGGCGTGCTTTAAGTATGGGCCCCTCTTTTCCGATCCTTTCGTACTAGGAAAAGTAGCGTTACAGATAGAAACTGACCTGGATTACTCCGGTCTGAACTCAGATCACGTAGGACTTTAATCGTTGAACAAACGAACCCTTAATAGCGGCTGCACCATTAGGATGTCCTGATCCAACATCGAGGTCGTAAACCCCCTCGTCGATATGGACTCTGGGAGAGGATTGCGCTGTTATCCCTAGGGTAACTTGGTTCGTTGATCGGCTTTGTTGCCGGATCATGTTTGGTCAGATGTTCTGCGGCTTAGAGATGTCTCTCTTGGCTTTAGGAAGTTTTCCTAGTCCACTTGGAGGCTTTTCTTTCCTCCGTGGTCGCCCCAACCGAAGGTAAAATCTCATGTCCCACAAGGTTTTTGCTTTTTATTAAGTTGCTTGACGTGGTTGAGTTTTGTACCTTAAGCTCCAAAGGGTCTTCTCGTCTTGTATTATTATACCCGCTTCTGCACGGATAGATCAATTTCACTGACTTGAAAGGGGAGACAGTTAAGCCCTCGTTTAGCCATTCATACAGGTCTCTATTTAAAAGACAAGTGATTGCGCTACCTTTGCACGGTCAAAATACCGCGGCCGTTGAACTTGTGGTCACTGGGCAGGCTGGACCTCCTATACTTGGTTTTGTTGCAGGAGGCGATGTTTTTGGTAAACAGGCGAGGCTTGCGTTTGCCGAGTTCCTTCCTTTTCTTTTAGTCTTTCCTTTAACGGCACTCCAGTGTGGGGGTAACGATGGTTTAATTGTGTGGTTTTCTTGGCTTCTTTGTAATTCACATTACTCTCTTGGGTTGAGTTCGTTAGTTGCCAATGGTAGGTCCGATTTGGCTTACACTTGTGCTTGGAGAAGGGCGGGCCTTCTTGTTACTCATTTTAGCATAGTCTCTTCCATGTGGGCATGGATTGGCCTAATAGTATTTAGGGGAATAAGATTTTTTGTCAGGATAATAAACTTCTTTCTGTCTGAGCTTTAACGCTTTCTGTTTAGGTGGCTGCTTTTAGGCCCACTAGAACAGTATGTTTTATGTATTATGATCTTTATCCTCCTGTAAAGGTTGTGTCCTTTGTTAAAGGGGCTGTACCCCCTTCAACTAACTCTCGTGTATTTCTCTTAGTCTTATTTATATCTTGATTGGAGGGGCGCGAGGCTGAACTTCTATTCATTTCTTAGGCAACCAGCTATCACCAGGTTCGGTAGGTCTGTCACTTCTACCCGGAGTTCTTCCCACTCTTTTGCCACAGAGACGGGTTGGCCCTTAATAGGCTGTCTCGGGGTAGCTCACCTGGTTTCGGGGTTTCAAACTAAAGGTCTCTTTGCTTGGGTGTACTGGCTAAATCATGATGCAAAAGGTACAAGATTTAATCTTTGCTTTTTTGTGCTTATATGGGTTGTTTCACTTCTCTTTCAGCTTTCCCTTGCGGTACTATTTCTATTGCTTTGGTGGGACCTTTTCCGTCTCCCGTACTCAGGTAAAAGAATGGTTTAGTTTTTGGTGTTGGGCTTATTTTATTTTATTTACATTGTCTAGTTATTGGGTGGTCAAGCTAGCTGTTTGGCTCAGGGTGATCCAGTTTGCATGGATGTCTTCTCGGTGTAAGTGAGATGCTTGACTGACTCAGCCACGCCCTGGGTTTGATCCAAGTGCACCTTCCGGTACACTTACCGTGTTACGACTTGCCTCCCCTTGTCAGTGCTAATATATTAGGTATTTTTGATGCGTTTAGACAGGGGAGAGTGACGGGCGGTGTGTACGCGTCTCAGAGCCGGGTTCAAAGGGACACTCTATTTCCCCTTTACTATTAAATCCTCCTTCAAGCACTGTTTCATGGTGCATGTTCGTAATGTTCTATAAATAGAAAATGTAGCCCATTTCTTCCCACCTCATACGCTACACCTCGACCTGACGTTCTGGGTTGTGCCCATTTTGCTTACTTTTATATCCTTCACAGGGTAAGCTGACGACGGCGGTATATAGGCTGGGGTGACTAGAAGTGGTGAGGTTGAACGGGGGTTATCGGTTCTAGAACAGGCTCCTCTAAGGGGGTCTGAGACACCGTCAGGTCCTTTGGGTTTTAAGCTAATGCTCGTAGTACCCTGGCGGACATCTAATTGTAGTTGGATGTCTGAGTTTACGGCTGAGCATAGTGGGGTATCTAATCCCAGTTTGTTTCTCAGCTTTCGTGGGGTCAGGTGGGTTTATTAAAGCTACTTTCGTATACAGGGCCTCGGACACCTAGAAGCGTATGACGGCCAAGGGGCCATTTGGCTTTATTTTATTTATCCTTAACCACCCTTTACGCCGTTATAATATCAACTAGGGCCTCTCGTCTAACCGCGGTGGCTGGCACGAGTTTTACCGGCCCTCTTAGCACTAACTGAGTCAAGTTTTCACTTATGGCTTAATGTTTATCACTGCTGAATTCCCTTGGGGGTGTGGCTTGGCTAGGCGTCTTGGGCTAATATTTGTGCCTGATGCCCGCTCCTCGTCCCCGGGGAGGGGGATTGAGGGCATATTCACTGGGTTGCGGAGACTTGCATGTGTAAGTTGGGCTAGAGCTGATAGTAAGGTCGGGACCATGCCTTTGTGCACGCGGAGTTTCTTAGGACTCATCTTAGCATCTTCAGTGCTATGCTTTATATTAAGCTACGCTAGC